TCATTTTTGTTAGTACCTTTGAGAATACTTGAAGAATCAAAAACTTTTAATTGAAGGTAGTCTTTTAATTGGTAAGGTATTTTTTATTATCCTCGTAAAGTTGAAACTTAGGGAAGCGCTTTATAAACATATGTATAAAAAGAACATATTTCCTTTAGCTCCGTCATGCCTACTATAACTAGTTATTTTGGTTTTCTCCTAGCAGCTTTAACTATAACCTCGGCTCTATTTATTGGTCTGAGTAAGATAGGACTTATTTGAAATTAATTGAATGAATAATTCATAAAAATCAACCTTTCTGTGGTATTTCACATATTGTTTAGTTCCTTGCCGTACCACGTTAATTCCGAATTATTGGTTATTGAGATTCCTAGGCAAGACGGATTACTATTTAGGGATAGATATTACCCCTCTTTTTAACCTTTCAAAAAAAAAAAAGAAAAAAAAATTCAAATGATTGAAGTCTTTCTATTTGGAATCGTCTTAGGTCTAATTCCTATTACTTTGGCTGGATTATTCATAACCGCATATTTACAATACAGACGTGGTGATCAGTTGGACCTTTGATTAATTAACATCTCTTTTCTTAACTGACCCCTCCTCGGATTAAATTAAAGAAGGGAGGGGTCAGGACAGGGTCAAATTCAGATTGCTGTTCAATTATTTCAGTTCAACGTGTGTGATTTTCGATCTAAGACAACAAGAGTGGAATCACGCTCTGTAGGATTTGAACCTACGACATTGGGTTTTGGAGACCCACGTTCTACCGAACTGAACTAAGAGCGCTTTCTTATCACAACGGAAAAAAAAAGGCTGGAAATAAGTAAAAGTATATTTTTTTTACCCCAACAATTCTTGTATGTGTATACTATCATATATCATAAAATGAAAAATTATGTATGTCAAAATTTGAAATCGATCTAAAAAAGAGTATCTTGCGTTACTGCTGCTGCTCTGAGCGTTAATTGGTAGGGATGACAGGATTTGAACCCGTGACATTTTGTACCCAAAACAAACGCGCTACCACGCTGCGCTACATCCCTTTCAATGGTCTACAGTATCATTGTAAAGAATCCCCATCTTGTTTTCCACATCCTATTCCCTCTATTGATATGCAAAATGGATCTTGCCTTTTCTTGTTTTTGGTCTCATATCATATAACATATAATAATAATAAATTATTATTTTTCTTGGGAATTCTCAGGCGTAAAGCGGACCATTTTTCTGCTTTAAGAAAAAAAAATCTTATCTACTGAATCACTACTGAATCATTGCGCATTTCAATTTGAATTAAGGATTCCGCGCACAAATACAAGTGTCCTTTAACTCCATATCCATCTCTTACCATAATCTATTACAATAGGGAATACAAAAACAAAAAAAGAAGGAGGATTTTCAATGCGAGATCTAAAAACATATCTTTCCGTGGCACCGGTACTAAGTACTCTATGGTTCGGGTCTTTAGCAGGGTTATTGATAGAAATTAATCGTTTATTCCCGGACGCATTGACATTTCCTTTTTTTTCATTCTAGTTATTGAACTGGAACAGGGTGAAGAAGATTCGAGCTAGAATCAAATATTTGTGACTAGGCTCTCTTTCCCCTCTTTTCTTTTTTTTTTTTTTACAATTAAATAGATAGAATAAAGGAGGAAAGCAAAAGAAAAACGGTACTTCAACCTCAGCGAAACTCGGGTTCAGGCTCCAATTAAATTAAATATCCAGTTAAAAGAAAATAGACAGTGAAAAGAAAACAGAAATGGAAATGTGGCTAGTGTAAGAGTAGCCTACATTACACGATACTTAAATGTGTACTGGGATTAGCAATCTAGTTAGCAATTTTTGTATTACTTATTCTTTCCTATTTATTTAATATATTGATTGCAATAAAATCTTTATTTCGGAATTTTATTTTGAGTGGTTAATAGCTTTTATTTTTTTGTCCCTTGTTTCTTATTTGGTTCGGGTCGGAAAATAGAAAAGTTGGGTGAATCAAAAACCCAAAGGAGGGCCGTGGCCAAGGGTAAAGATGTCCGAGTAAGCGTTATTTTGGAATGTACTAGTTGTGTTCGAAACGGTGTTAATAAGGAATTAAGGGGTATTTCCAGATATATTACTCAAAAGAATCGACACAATACACCTAGTCGATTGGAATTGAGAAAATTCTGTCTCTATTGTTACAAACATACACTTCATGGGGAGATAAAAAAATAGCTAGAGTCGAACCGCGTGGTTGTGTGTCACTATTGCAAGTAACATTAAAAAATAATATAGATATATATCTATATTATTTCATATATTGAAATAAAAACAAATAAATAAATATAGACAAACCAAATCTTCTAATTGATTCTATAACTCATTTTTAGATTTCATCGAAATGGGATTTTATAGATAAGGAATAAACAAATTATGGATAAAACCAAGCGACTCCTTCTTAAAACCAAGCGATCTTTTCGTAGGCGTTTGCCCCCGATACAATCGGGGGATCAAATTAATTATAGAAACATGACTTTAATTAATCGATTTCTTAGTGAACAAGGAAAAATATTATCTAGACGGGTGAATAGATTGACCTTAAAAGAACAACGATTAATTACTATTGCTATAAAACAAGCTCGTATTTTATCTTCGTTACCTTTTCTTAATAATGACAAACAATTTGAAAGAAGTGGGTCGATCACTAGAACTCCAGGTCTTCGAACCAGAAAAAAATAGGCTTACTCTTCAATTAAATCAAAATTTCAATCGGAACTCAAACCCAGATGGACGTTTTGTTCAAAAAATCCGAGAAGTAGTCGTATCGTAAGAAAAAAATTGGGGAAGAAGAATAAAAGAAATCTTTTTTTATTTAGCGTGTTCGCTCATTTTGACGACTTTATCATATTATTTCTACTCTACCTTCCTGGAGTTCATTCTCCAGAGAACTCCGTTTAAAAATTATAATGGACTCCTTCCAATTTCCTTTTTTTAGGATCTCATTCGAAATCATATAAAGACAATTCCTATTTGATATAGCTATTTGTGCAAGTATCTTACGATTAAGAACCAACTGCGCCTTATACAGATTGTGTATTAATCTACTATAAATAGTACTATAAATAAAGGATACCAGATTTACGCGAATCACTGCATTTATTCGAGTGATCCACAAACGACGAAAATTCCTTTTTTGTCTATCTCTATCACGGTGAGCCGAAACCAAAGCTCTTATTTTCTGTTGAGTACTTGTTCGACTAAGTCTTGAATGAGCCCCGCGAAAGCTTGATGTAAATAAACGCGTTTTTGTTCTACGTCTACGAGCTATATATCCTCGTCTAATTCTGGTCATTGAATAAATGAAACTTTGATGAATAACTAATTGATTTCCTTTCTTTCAGTTATTCTTTTCCCCTATTAATAACAAAACGGACTCTTCCAATTTATAAAATAAAAATTCCAATGGCTTTTGCTACTCGAACCTTACCGACCACTCTTTTACCTTTTTTCGAGGCATTGGAAATAAGATAGTAAAAATAAAGTACTAAATAGATAAAGAAATTGTGGGTTCCGTCGTCTCTATGATTACTTCTTAAACGGTGAGGCCCTCTCTATACACCGGAGCCGCTTCCTTCATTTAATCAATTCTATTGGTAACTTGTATAGTTACTACTCTTAGGCTCTACCCATGAATTTTCTAGTAATAGGTCTTTCATAACGAGATAGACCTTTATACCGTAACGGTATTTAATTATGAAGATTGGTGGGGTAGCTGACCCTGTTAGTCCGTTCTTGCAAGAGTAGAAAGATAATCTTTCTGCTTTTTTATAGTATTTTCCCCGCTTAATGGGTAACTATTTATTACCTATGGGGAATTCTTTCTCACTTTAAATTGCAAATTGAGGCGGTTGAATCTGCGCCAGTAGAAACCATAAATTTCATATACAAGAGAAAGATATGATAGATCTATTTTTTTTTAGCTAGTGAATGCAGTTCTTCTTCTTCCATTCTATCCGATTCACTGGTACTGATCGTTCATACTTCAAAAATGGTTTCTTTCTTTTGTTTTGTCTCAGCCCATGATTGAAACGAGTCGCACATACACCCTTGTACATGTTCCTCGGCGCTGAGGGCATCCCCCAAGAGCGGGGGATTTTGTAACGTTTCTGATTGGCTGTCTTGGGTTTCTAATAAGTTGTTTAATAGTTGGCACGCTGAATTATACATTATGGGTTGGTTTAGATCGATCCTAACCGTATGATTATGAATTTCTTCTGTTTATATTTAATATTCTATTAAACCCTTAAGAAGTCACTGCTATGTTTTATCCAACCGCTACAAGATCAACAATTCCATGAGCTTGGGCTTCTGTTGCTGACATAAAAGTATCCCTTTCCATGTCTTCGGATACAACCCATAAGGGCTTGCCCGATCTTTGTACATAAACCATTGTAAGGATTTCGCGCAGTCTCAGTAGTTCTTCCGTATCCAGGATAAATTCTCCCGTTTGTGCCCCATAAAAGGCGCCAATAGGTTGATGGATCATGACCCTGATGATATATTAGAACCTAAAAAAAGTTCCTCTATCTCGCACGGTTAGCCGAGTGAACGAGATAAAGAAGAAGATAGAATTGAACAACCGTACGGGCATTTTTTTCGCATTGCATACGGCTCGCCGATGGATTAATGGAATTTGCCTTTTACTTTTCATCAAACAAGGAGAAAAATTGGTTATACCCAGATCGGTAAATGATCCAATTACCACCCTTCTTTTTTTTAGGAGTTCAAAAATACTATGATGGCTCCGTTGCTTTATCTATTTATTTCGTTTGTGATTTAGCAATCCCAAAGTGTCTTTTTTTTTTTGTACTCTTTCATACCATAAATATTATTAATAATCTTCCGGCGTGAAAAAAGTTTGTGACGCTGCAATAGGCCTACGATAGGTAAGATAAATTCGGAATACCACTCCTTTCTCTCATACTACTGCTTCGATACATAATCAAATATTTTGAAAAAAAAAAAACACTACCAATTTTCATATCGAATTTGAAGTGCCATGCTATTATTACTTAATCTTCAAAATTCATATGGCGAAGGCATAGTCTTCTTTTTTTTCTCAAATAAAAAACTCATTGGCGCCGAGCGTGAGGGAATGCTAGACGTTTGGTACTTGCTCCTGCGGCCAGGAGAAAAGACCCCATGGAGGCGGCCAATCCCATGCATATTGTCTGTACATCTGGTCGCACAAATTGCATAGTATCATAAATTGCTATTCCGGGTATTACCCATCCGCCAGGAGAGTTGATAAATAGATACAAATCCTTGGTCTCGTTCTCTATGCTGAGATATACCATAATACCAATAAGTTGATTCGAGATGTCACTCTCAACCATTTGACCTAAAAAAAGTAATCTTTCTCGATAAAGTCGGTTGATTAGGATAAAACTGTATCCCTTCGGAGCCGTACAGGCATCTTTTGATGCATACGGTTCGACAAAACTTGCGAAACAAAAATCAATGTGTAGCTCCCAGCCCTTTTCCTTTCTTTTTTCCTAGCAGGCTCAGGCTCCTTCTATCGAGGGGGCCCTTCTTTCATTTTTCAAGAACGGTGCGTTTAGCCGGTTTTCCTATACCTATTATATTCTAATTCTAATAAAAAAAAAAAAAAGCAATTCACTAAACTTATCGACTTATTGAACTAACTTTTCATTGATGTATTTTTTCATCGCGATCCAATCCAAAAATAACGATGCCTTTTTCTTGTTCCTGAATTGAATGGGCTTCTTCCAATTTTTTAGGTTTATGCTCTACTCCGAGTAAGGATCCGCCCGATTTTGATTTGCACATATAGGACAAATGGCCCCAATACCACGTCTCTTTTTTGTTATGACTTCCCCCCCTTTTTTGAATTCATTTCTTTCATGTCTTCCGCCCAATATTTGACGTATTCATCATATTTATTATTCCGTTGATTATTTAGTAACAGTTTGATCCGCTGATTAACGGTTTGGTTTGAGATTACTCCTATTTCGAATAAAGTTCTAAATGGAATCATTTCTGGTATAAGTAATAATCATAGATATATTACCAATTGGTTTTTACTAAACGGAGCCTGGATACCTCATTTTTTTGGTCCAGCCAAGACGACCATAAAATTGATTTATTGCTAATATTAAGCTGGATACCTCCTCACGAAATAGATCTAATTGCACTTCATTGCATTTCACGCTACAAATTTTTGAGAATTCAATCAAATTTTTTGGGCGAAACAGAGGATATCTCGATCGGGGGAGAGAATGGGGAAATCCCATATGACCCAATAGATCTGACAAGTCGCACTATATGTCAACCCAAGATGGATGCTTGTCCCCGGGACTTCTATAAGGTACTTTTGGAACACCAATAGGCATAAAATGAAAAAAAAAAATAATAATTAAGGACTCTAGTTCACTTTGATGTGGAAGCGTAATAATAAGCTTCTTGTCTTAATAATATTGACTGGTATCTTAGTTTATATATCGATTGACTAAGTTCATAAAATAAAGGAAAATTCTTACGAATAGGTCTTTTGAATGATGACCAAATATGGATGCATTTGCTCATAGAAAAGTGAATCTGCCCCCATTGCGTATTGGTACTTATCGAGTATAGAATAGATCTGCTTCTCTTTTTTCCTACGAACCGAACTCTTCCATTATTACTAATAGAATAGAACAAATATTAATATTAATCCTTTTTTCGAGATAATTCCCTGAAAAAAGAAGGGAGGGCACAGAGCATAGTTTTTTTCAATGCAATAAAGTTACATAGTGTCTATTTTTTATTAATAAAGGGGTAGTCCCATGGGTTTGCCTTGGTATCGTGTTCATACCGTCGTATTGAATGATCCCGGCCGTTTGATTGCTGTCCATATAATGCATACAGCCCTGGTTGCGGGTTGGGCCGGTTCAATGGCTCTATATGAATTAGCTGTTTTTGATCCCTCCGATCCAGTTCTTGATCCAATGTGGAGACAGGGCATGTTCGTTATACCCTTCATGACTCGTTTAGGAATAACCGATTCATGGGGTGGTTGGAGTATTACGGGGGGGACGGTAACGAATCCGGGTATTTGGAGTTACGAAGGTGTAGCCGGGGCACATATTGTGTTTTCGGGCTTGTGCTTCTTGGCAGCTATCTGGCATTGGGTGTATTGGGATCTAGCAATATTTGTTGATGACCGTACGGGAAAACGCTCTTTGGATTTGCCTAAAATCTTTGGAATTCATTTATTTCTCTCAGGAGTGGCTTGCTTTGGTTTTGGGACATTTCATGTAACAGGATTGTATGGTCCTGGAATATGGGTGTCCGACCCGTATGGACTAACTGGAAGGGTACAATCTGTAAATCCAGCATGGGGTGTGGAAGGTTTTGATCCTTTTGTTCCAGGAGGAATAGCCTCTCATCATATTGCAGCAGGGACATTGGGCATATTAGCAGGCTTATTCCATCTTAGTGTCCGCCCACCTCAACGCCTATACAAAGGATTACGTATGGGCAATATTGAAACCGTTCTTTCCAGCAGCATCGCCGCTGTCTTTTTTGCAGCGTTTGTTGTTGCTGGAACTATGTGGTATGGTTCAGCAACTACTCCCATCGAATTATTTGGGCCCACCCGTTATCAATGGGATCAGGGATACTTTCAGCAAGAAATATATCGAAGAGTAAGTGCTGGACTAGCCGAAAATCAAAGTTTATCAGAAGCTTGGTCTAAAATTCCTGAAAAATTAGCTTTTTATGATTACATCGGAAATAATCCTGCGAAAGGGGGATTATTCAGAGCGGGTTCAATGGATAACGGGGATGGAATAGCTGTCGGGTGGTTAGGGCACCCTATCTTTAGAGATAAAGAAGGGCGTGAACTTTTTGTACGTCGTATGCCTACTTTTTTTGAAACATTTCCAGTTGTTTTGGTAGACGGAGATGGAATTGTTAGAGCCGACGTGCCTTTTCGAAGGGCAGAATCGAAGTATAGTGTCGAACAAGTAGGTGTAACCGTTGAGTTCTATGGTGGCGAACTGAATGGAGTGAGTTATAGTGATCCTGCTACTGTGAAAAAATATGCTCGACGTGCTCAATTGGGTGAAATTTTTGAATTAGATCGTGCTACTTTGCAATCCGATGGTGTTTTTCGTAGCAGTCCAAGGGGTTGGTTTACTTTTGGACACGCTTCATTTGCTCTGCTTTTCTTCTTCGGACACATTTGGCATGGTGCTAGAACCTTGTTCAGAGATGTTTTTGCTGGTATTGATCCGGATTTGGATGCTCAAGTGGAATTTGGAGTATTCCAAAAACTTGGAGATCCAACTACAAGAAGACAGGTAGTCTGATGCAGTACTGCTCCACTATTTTGGGTTTATTGCTTCCGCTTCTATTTTGATTTGTTATTTTTCATTTTTAAATAAGGTATAAGGTACTGGGGAAATCTAGATTGAAATCGCCGCCTTTTTTGATTCTTTTTTTTTTGTTAATCCGGGAGATGACCCCAAATAAACAGGTATGGAAGCTATAATTGGAAACCACGATCGAATTTATGGAAGCATTGGTTTATACATTCCTCTTAGTCTCGACTCTAGGGATCATTTTTTTCGCTATCTTTTTTCGAGAACCGCCTAAAGTTCCAACTAAAAAATGAAAATTTTTTTTTTATCTCAATTGAAGTAATGGGCCTCCCATTATTGGGAGGCCCATTACTTCGACTTCAAACTAGTCCCCGTGTTCCTCGAATGGATCTCTTAGTTGTTGAGAGGGTTGCCCAAAAGCAGTATATAAGGCATACCCAGTAAAACTTACAAGTAACCCAGATATAGAGATGGCGACTAGGGTTGCTGTTTCCATTATTCTAGAATTTCAAGACCACAATGGATCCGTGATAAGATCGTTTATTTACAACGGAATGGTATACAAAGTCAACAGATCTCAATGAATAAAAAATAGGATTTATGGCTGCACAAACAGTTGAGGGTAGTTCTAGAGCTCGTCCAAAAATGACTTCTGCAGGGGGGTTATTGAAACCTTTGAATTCAGAATATGGTAAAGTAGCTCCTGGATGGGGAACTACTCCTTTGATGGGTATTGCAATGGCTCTATTTGCGATATTCCTGTCTATTATTTTGGAGATTTATAATTCGTCCGTTTTGCTGGACGGAATTTCAATGAATTAGAATTCAATTTACAAGATACTACCTTTTAAATAAGCATTTAGGTCTCGTATTTTGATTTTTATTTTAGTTGATTGGTAGTTCGACCGCGAAATTTTTTTGTTTCTGTATTTCCGGAATATGAGTGTGCGACTTGTTCTAATTGATCCTATTGATAGTACAGAGAATGGATCTGTCGTCTTGATAGAGATGGTTTTACCTCGTCGGATATTCATTCTAGTATCTGGAGCACGGAATATATGAAATAGATCACGAAGTATTCGAACTATGATTCATACTTAATATTCAGACCCCGCGGCCGGATTGAAAATTTTTTCTTTAGAAAAAAAAATTTTCAATTGCAAGATTTTTCTTCTTTCAAATTCCCTATTTCCGCTTTGATTTTGCTCAAAGCACAAACTTGAATAAATGGTGATCCAAGGGTTCTGACTCATGAAATCTTTGGACTTACTTTGATGGTTTTATTGAATCATCGTGGTTCTAGTATGAATCTGAGGTTTCAATTGATTCATAGGGTCTTAACAAGAAAATTCCTATCAATAATAAAGAAAACAAAAGGAAAGCTGCATTATATACAACTCAAAATAACAAATCAAAGAAAATGAAATAGGTAAATAGAACATTCAAGAGGCCTATAACGATCAACATAAAGATAAGCGCGTCGACTTGATTTTTTGGCATTCTAATTATAACCACAAAGAATAGCTTTCTTATTTTTATTCTTTCGTATCTTTAGATAAGATTGAATCAAAAAATTAAGAAGTTTCCAATTTTCTAGTCCATATCCATATTGTGGTGGTTTTGTTTGAGCCGTACGAG